AAAATCATTATTGCAATAATGTAAATAAGCACGTTTTTAGAGGAGGATCTACCCAGCTCGAGGCTTTCCTGTTTCCGGGGGGTTTTCAGGAATAATAGCAACCCACGAGTTTAGGGGGGTAGGGGGGTTTAACGCGAAAAAGCCGGGGGGCACAACCATAGGAATGTGAGGACAGGAATATAACTATTATGTACTTGAAATCAGTTATGCAACCCTTCTAAAAAAGTCTTCAACCATGAATTATCTCTTTTAAATTCAAGAAGAAAATGATCTCCCTTGTCACATTGTCTTAGCGCTGCACTCTGAAATGTCAAGTGAAAGGAAGACAAAAAAAACTACTATGTCCATTGGAAAGAACGCCTTGGCATGTGGCTAACGCAGCTTGTAGTACGCCACCAAGTTTCACGGAATGTCCGAAATAACGCTTGGCATGTGGCTAACGCACCGTTAGAACATCTGGCCCACTCAAGGTGTGCCGTTCGTTGCGGGAAGGATGCGGTTGACCTTTGGACCCGTGTCCTTGAGATGACAGGAAATGCCAGTAAAAATACACTAATTGGTAACCTTCTATAACTTCTCTCGACTATCAAACATACCATGTGGTGTGTTCATCATTTGAGGTGTTGAGTATTATATTTCGAGAAATATTGCTAGGATTAGAGATGTCAAATCTTGGTGTATATGATTTGGTGTGGATAAAGTTGGTTAATAATTTTGATATCTAAAATTAACTGAAGAGTTGCTGTTAGCATGCAGTTGTGTTAGGAGGTAAATGAATGCATTTTGTAAACCATAAATTACTGTTGATGACTGAATGGTCAAAGTCGATTAATGTGGATTATACATATATATGAACTAATGCATTAGTATATATATATATACATATATTGAGTGAGTCGAGGGGTTTCAAAGAGTAGTTTAACTTAAGAATTCTGGCTTTGGGAGTCAGCGGCGGGAGTTAAAATCTCCCTTCTTTGAAGCAGTAGGGAGGATTTTAACCTCCGGCGGCCGGCTTACAAGACCGGTGCTCTGGCGTTGAGCTACTAGTGCAGTTGTTTAATAAAAGTTTGTTTTCTAATCATCCAGTGAGGGGGAATAGGAAGAGAAAGATGGAAAAGTAAAGGATTGAGGCAATTTGTCCAATAATAATATAGGGGTGCTCTACTGGTATACCCCCAATTCATGTTAAGATTATAACGTCTGCGACTAGTACTCAAAATAAGAATTGAGAGGCTGGGCGAAAGGTAAGTCCTCGCTGCTTGGAGGTGTGTAGAAAGGGGACAAGCATTAGCACGAGGATAGAGGCCAAGAGGGCGAGCACCCCTCCAAGTTTGTTTGGGATAGAGCGAAGAATAGCATAGGCAAACAAGAAATATCACTCTGGCTTGATGTGTGGTGGGGTGACTAGCGGGTTGGCTGGAATGAAGTTGTCGGGGTCTCCTAGGTAGTTTGGTGAAAATAAGGCGAGGGAGGAAAGAGCTAGGAGTATGACTGCAAATCCTAGCAGGTCTTTGTAAGAGAAGTAGGGGTGGAAGGGCACTTTGTCAGCGTCGGAGTTAAGGCCGGCTGGATTATTGGAGCCTGTTTCGTGAAGGAAGAGGAGGTGGAGGAGGGTGGCGGCAAGAATTACGAAGGGGAGAAGAAAGTGGAATGCAAAGAATCGGGTGAGGGTGGCGTGATCAACTGAAAATCCGCCTCAGATTCATTGGACTAAAGTGCTGCCGACGTAGGGCACTGCGGACAGGAGGTTGGTAATGACGGTTGCGCCTCAGAAGGACATTTGGCCTCAGGGGAGGACGTAGCCGACGAATGCGGTTATTATTACTAGAAGAAGAAGTACTACTCCGATGTTTCAGGTTTCTTTATATAAATATGAGCCATAGTACAACCCTCGGCCAATATGAAGGTAAATACAGATGAAGAAGAAAGAGGCCCCGTTGGCATGCATGTTTCGGATTAATCAGCCAAAGTTTACATCTCGGCAGATATGGGCGACGGAAGAAAAGGCTGTAGCGATGTCTGAGGTGTAGTGTATCGCTAGAAATAGCCCTGTCACGATTTGGGCAATTAGACAGAGGCCTAGTAAAGAGCCGAAGTTTCATCAGGCAGAAATATTTGAGGGGGCGGGTAAATCTACCAGGGCGTGGTTTGCGATTTTAAGCAGGGGATGAGTTTTTCGTAGGCTGGCCATTAGGGGTTCTTGTAGTTGAATAACAACGGTGGTTTTTCAAGCCATTAGTCCTGGTTAGATCCCGGGCAGGAATTATGCTTTATTCTATACTTTTATTTATGCAGGGGCTGATTTTAGGGTTGATTGTTGTAGCCTCAAACCCGTCTCCTTATTTTGCTGCTTTGGGGCTAGTGGTGGTGTCGGGGATGGGGTGTGGGGTTATGGTAACTTGTGGGGGGACTTTTTTGTCTTTAATTCTGTTTCTAATTTATTTAGGGGGGATGCTAGTTGTGTTTGCCTATTCTTCGGCGCTAGCTTCTGAGCGGTACCCTGAGACCTGAGGAAGTCCTCGTGTGGCTCTTAATTCTGGGGCTTATGTGGTAGGGGTTTTGATAGGGGTAGGCTATTTTTGAGGGGGGTGGTTTGGTGGGCCGGGGGGAGGGGTGGGAGGAGAGGGTGAGTTTTCTTTTTCTCGGGGGGACTTGTCTGGGGTGGCGCTTATGTATTCTTCGGGGGGAGGGATGCTTGTGGTGGGGGCCTGAGTTCTATTATTAACTCTATTTGTGGTGCTCGAGCTAGTGCGGGGGTCCAGTCGGGGGGCGCTTCGAGCGGTCTAAAGGGCTATTGCGATCAAGGCTGATATTAGGGTTACAAAGAATAGTGCTAGGAAGGTCTTCACTATGCCTTGCTGAGCATTGCTAGTTGTTATAATAAGGGGAGTGTTAATGTCTTGTAAGGCTTTTGGTCCTGTTTTTTCTAGTCAGGTTTGGTCTACTGCTTGGGCTGCAATAAATTGGCCGAAGAGAAGGTTCATTTTGGGCGGCAGGCGGTGAATAATAGCGGGGAAGAATCCAAGCATGTTTGAGAAGTTGTGTGGGTGGATGTTAGGGCGTGGTTTAAATTGTTTGCTTGTTAATTGTGCTAATTCTAATGCAACAAGTAGGCCTAAGGCTGTAACTAGGAGAGCGGCTAATTTTAGGAGGGGGGACATTGTTATGATTGGGGTTTTAGGGAGAATAATGTTTGAGGTAATAAGCAGCCCGGCTAAAATGCTTCCTCAGGCGAGTCGTTTAATTGGGTTTAGCACTGCTGGGTTATTTTCGTTAATAGGGGACAGGGGGTTAAATCGGGGATGTCCTATGGCCACAAAGTACACAACTCGGAGGCTGTAGATGGCGGTAAAAGAGGTGGCTAAGAGGGTTAGTGTAAGGGCCCAGGCGTTTAGGTAAGAGGTGTTTAGTGCTTCAATAATTGCATCTTTTGAGAAAAATCCTGCTAGAAAAGGAGTGCCTGTGAGGGCAAGGCTCCCAAGTGTAAGGCATGAGGTGGTAAAGGGGGCCAAGTTTTGTATTCCTCCTATCTTGCGAATATCTTGTTCGTCATTGAGGCTGTGAATAATTGAGCCGGAGCATAGGAATAACATGGCTTTAAAGAAAGCATGAGTGCAAATGTGAAGGAAGGCTAGTTGGGGCTGGCCTAGGCCGATGGTAACTATTATTAGGCCAAGTTGGCTAGATGTAGAGAAAGCCACAATTTTTTTGATGTCATTTTGGGTCAAAGCGCAGCAGGCAGTAAAGAGGGTGGTTAATGCGCCCAAACAGAGACAAAGGGTTAAAATTATGGGGTTGTTTTGAATTAAGGGGTTTATTCGGATTAGCAGGAAGATGCCAGCCACAACCATCGTGCTGGAGTGAAGTAAGGCGGAGACAGGGGTGGGGCCTTCTATGGCTGAGGGGAGTCAGGGGTGTAGTCCAAATTGGGCAGATTTCCCTGTTGCAGCGAGAACTAGTCCGATGAGGGGGAAGGTTAGGTCTAAGGTTTGGGGGGCGGAAAAGATCTGTTGAAATTCTCATGAGTTGAGGTTTGTTGCTATTCAGGCCATAGCAAAGATTAGTCCTACGTCCCCCACTCGGTTGTAGAGGACTGCCTGGAGGGCGGCGGTATTTGCGTCTGTTCGCCCGTACCATCAGCCAATTAGTAAAAAGGACATAATTCCGACCCCTTCCCAGCCGATGAAAACTTGAAACATATTATTGGCTGTGACTAGCACAATTATTGCAATCAGGAAAATAAGAAGGTACTTAAAGAATCGGTTTATGTAGGGGTCGGCGTGCATGTATCAGGAGGCAAACTCTAAGATGGATCAAGTGACGTATAGGGCAACGGGGGTGAAAATAATGGAGTAGAAGTCAAACTTAAGGCTAATATTAATGTCGAATGTGTTTGTATTTATTCATGCTCAGTTGGTAATAATGGTTTCTGCGCCTTCAGAAAAGAATAGGAATAGTGGGAGAAGACTAACAAAAAATGCGAGCTTAACTGATGTTTTTACGTGGGAGAGTGCTCAGTTGTCATTTTTTGGTGTGGGGGAGAGCGTTGTAATAATGGGGTAGGACAACAAAATAAAAATGGTAATTAGGCTTGTGGTTATTATAAGGGGTGTGGGGTGCATAGCTTTTACTTGGAGTTGCACCAAGAGTTTTTGGTTCCTAAGACCAACGGATGGGCTGTTATCCTTTAAAAGCGCGAGGGAGCGTCGGGATTCAACCGAGGGTACGAGGGGTAGCAGCCTTCGTTGCTGGCAAGCCTCCTTCGGTGGACAAGGGGGGTTTAACCCCTTTTTTTAGAATCACAATCTAAGGTTTTAAGTAAACTATGTCTACTAGGCTGTTCAGCCTCAGATAAGGGCGGGATTCAGTATTAGGAGTAGTAGGGGGAGAAGGTGCAGGATAAGAAGGAGGTGTTCTCGTGTGTGAGAGGCTTCTAGGGCAAGCATGTGCAGTGGGAGGGGGCCCCGTTGCGTTATTAAGAATATGTAGAGGGAGTAGCCCGCAGTGATAAGGGTGCCGAGGCCCGTTAAGATAATTGTTCATCATGATCAGCTTAAGAGAGATGTAATAATTATTAGTTCTCCTATAAGATTTGGCAGCGGGGGGAGTGCTAAGTTGGCTAAGGTTGCAATAAATCATCATGCTGTTATTAGTGGGAGGGCTACTTGTAGTCCTCGTGCCAGAAGTATAGTTCGGCTATGAGTGCGCTCATAGTTAGTGTTTGCTAGGCAGAAGAGGGCCGATGAGGTTAGTCCGTGAGCAATCATTAGGATTAGGGCCCCGGTAAAGCCTCACGGGGTTTGTACTAAAATTCCTCCGGCCACGAGGCCCATGTGGCCCACGGAGGAGTAGGCAATGAGGGATTTAAGGTCAGTCTGTCGAAGGCAAATCGAGCCTGTTATAACAACTCCCCACAATGCAAGAATAATGAAAGGGTAGCTCAGCTCCTTGGTGAGGGGCTCTAATGTTACCACAATTCGTATTATTCCGTAGCCTCCTAGCTTGAGGAGTACTGCGGCGAGAATTATTGAGCCTGCAATTGGGGCTTCTACATGAGCTTTAGGGAGTCAGGGGTGTATGCCGTATAGGGGCATTTTTACTAGGAAGGCCAATAGACAGCCAGCCCACCATAGCTTGTCGGCGGTAAGGGTTATGGTGGACAAGGGGGCGTATTGGAGTGTTAGAAGGGAGAGTGAGCCGGTGGTGTTTTGTAGGAGTAGGAGGGCAACGAGAAGGGGCAGGGAGCCTGCTAGGGTGTAGAATAAAAAATATGTGCCTGCGTTTAGCCGTTCCGCCTGGTTCCCTCATCGGGTAATAATAATTAGTGTGGGGATGAGGGTTGCTTCAAATATAACATAAAATATGATTATTTCGGTGGCTGAAAAAGCCATAATTAAAAAGAGCTGTAGTAGGGCTAAAAGGGTGATGTAGGCTCGTTGGCGGTTGATAGGCTCTTGTTTGGTGTGGTTTTGGCTGGCAAAAATTGTTAGGGGGAGGAGCCAGCATGTTAAAATGAGAAGGGGGGTGGACAGGGGGTCGAGGGCTATTAGGGCATTAAGTTTTGATCACCCCGCCTCGGCTGAGTTGTTGAGCCAGGAGAGACTGACTGAGGCAATAAGGAGGCTTTGTAGCAGGGCGGAGGGCCAAAGCCACTTATGCGGGGTTAGTCAGATGGTGGGGATGAGCATTATTGTTGGTACTAAGACTTTTAGCACTGCAGTAGGTTTAGGCTTTTCAGGTGGTCTGTCCCGTGTGTCCGGGCGGTTGCAACGAGCAGGGCGAGGCCGGCGCTAGCCTCACAAGCAGAGAAAGCAAGGAGGAGCAGGGGGGCGGTAGAAAAGCTTATTGAATTAAGTTCGAGGGCCCATAAGGAGAGGGCTACGAATAGGGACAGCATTATGCCCTCAAGACATAGTAGGGCGGACAGTAGATGGGTTCGGTGGAATGCGAGCCCGGCCAGTCCTAGGAGGAAAGCTGTTGAAAAAGTAAAATGTAGGGGAGTCATTAGGTGATTGCGGACTTTAACCGCGAGCTTTTGAGCCGAAATCAAATATTTTACTTAAAATAATCACCTATTCAGCTCACTCAAGTCCTCCTTGGAGTCATTCGTAGATGAGGCCAAGGGTAAGTAAAATTAGGACAGATGAGGCCCACAAGAAAGTGGTGACGGGGGTGGGCAGTTGATCTCCTCAGGGAAGGGGGGGGGGGAGGGCAATTTCTAGGTCAAAAAGAAGGAACAGGATTGCGACCAGAAAAAATCGCATAGAGAACGGAAGGCGGGCGGAGCCTAGAGGGTCAAACCCGCATTCGTAGGGGGATAGTTTTTCTTGGTCCGGGCTTATCTGTGGAAGTCAAAATGAGACGACTGCTAGGATTACAGAGAGGGCGGAGGCAATGATGATAATGGTAGTAATCAGGTTCATTATCTTTCCTTGGATTTTAACCAAGACCAGGTGATTGGAAGTCACTTATACTATGCTTTGGTACTAGAAAGATAGGAGCCTCATCAATAGATGGAAATATAGAGGAAGAGTCAGACGACATCTACAAAGTGTCAATACCAAGCTGCTGCTTCAAAGCCAAAGTGGTGTTCTGTGGTAAAGTGGAAGTTAACCTGTCGGAGTAAGCAGACTGCGAGAAAGGTTGTGCCGATGATTACGTGGAGGCCGTGGAACCCGGTGGCCACAAAAAAGGTGGAGCCGTACACCCCATCGGCGATCGTGAATGGGGCCTCATAGTATTCTATGGCTTGTAGGAAGGTGAAGTAGCCCCCTAGAAGAATTGTTAGGGCGAGGGGTTGAATGGCTTGGGCCCGCTCTCCTTCTATGATGCTGTGGTGTGCTCATGTGACTGTTACTCCGGAGGACAGGAGGACCGCGGTGTTTAACAGGGGGACGCCGAAGGGGTCGAGGGTAGTGATTCCTGTGGGGGGCCAGCAGCCCCCAATTTCGGGGGAGGGGGCAAGGCTTGAGTGGAAAAAAGCCCAGAAAAAGCCTAGGAAGAAGAAGACCTCTGAGGTAATAAACAGAATTATGCCATATCGAAGACCTTTCAGGACGGGGGGAGTGCGATGGCCTTGAAAGGTGCCTTCTCGAACAATATCCCGTCACCATTGGAATGTTGTTAGGAGGAGGAGGATTGTGCCGATAAAAATTAGGGTTATTGAGTTGTAGTGGAATCAGATGGCGAGTCCGGATGTTATAAGAAGGGCGGCTACAGCCCCTGTTAGGGGTCACGGGCTTGGGTCTACTATGTGGTATGCGTGTGCTTGGTGGGCCATTATTAGACGTTTTCCTGTAAGTAGAGGCTAAGTAAGAGGACAAAGACGTATGCCTGAATTATAGCAACAGCCACTTCTAAGATTGTTAGTAGAAATAGAATAGCTGCGGTGGCGATAGCGACTCCGGGCATTAGGGGGAGGAGGACAAAGGCGGCAGTTGCAATTAGTTGCATTAAAAGATGTCCAGCTGTTAAGTTGGCTGTAAGTCGAACCCCTAGGGCCAGGGGGCGAATAAATAAGCTAATTGTTTCAATAATAATTAAAACTGGGATAAGGGGGACGGGGGTTCCTTCTGGGAGGAGGTGTCCGAGGGCGGCCGTGGGCTGGTTTCGCATGCCAATGAGTACGGTGGCGAGTCAAAGAGGCACTGCTAGTCCCATATTTATTGACAGTTGGGTGGTGGGAGTAAAGGTGTTTGGGAGTAGGCCTAGTATATTTAGTGTAATAAGATAAAGCATTAGGGCGGTGAGCATGAGGGCTCATTTGTGCCCGCCTAGGTTCATGGGGAGGAATATTTGGGAGGCGAAGCGATTAATAAATCAGTTCTGCAGGGTGAGGAGGCGATTATTTATTCATCGGGGGGAGAGAGCGGGAAACAAGACCCACGGTAGAACTAGGGCGAGGGCAATTAGGGGGATTCCCAGTCAGATGGGGCTTATAAATTGGTCAAAAAAGCTTAGGCTCATGGTCAGGATCAGGAGTCTGTTTTTGGGGCTTGTGAGCTTTGGGAGGCAGGCTCATTAGGAAAAGAGTGGGATAAAACTTTTGGTACTATAAGGGTTAATAGCACTAGTCATGAAAAGATTAAAATAGCAAATCAGGGAGAGGGGTTAAGCTGGGGCATATCGCTAAGGGTGGTTAGGGGGCACCAATCTCTAGCTTAAAAGGCTAACGCTACGGTCCTGCTTTAGCTTCTTAGCGAGGCGTCTTCAAGCATTAGGGTTGATCAGTCTTGAAAGTGTTCTAGTGGGACTGCTTCTACTACAATAGGCATAAAGCTATGGTTAGCGCCGCAAATTTCTGAGCATTGCCCATAAAATACCCCTGGGCGAGAGGCAATAAAAGCTGTTTGGTTCAGGCGCCCTGGGACGGCGTCCATTTTAACCCCCAAGGCAGGGACGGCCCATGAGTGAAGAACGTCTTCGGCGGTGACTAGCACTCGGACTGGGGCTTCTGTCGGCACGACCATGCGGTGGTCGACTTCTAATAGTCGAAATTGTCCTGGCACTAGGTCTTGGGTGGGGACCATGTAGGAGTCGAATGCGATTTCTTTATAGTCTGTATATTCATAGCTTCAGTATCACTGGTGTCCAATTGCTTTTACTGTAAGATGGGGGCTATTAATTTCGTCTATAAGGTATAGGATTCGTAGGGAGGGAAGGGCAATTAAGATAAGGATGATGGCGGGCAAAATTGTTCAAATAATCTCGATTTCTTGTGAATCTAAGATGTACATGTTCGTTAGTTTGGTTGAGACCATAGCAACAATAATGTAAAGCACAAGGGTGCTGATAAGGAATACGATTATGAGTGCGTGGTCATGAAAGTGTAGAAGCTCTTCTATTACAGGGGAGGCTGCATCTTGAAATCCTAGCTGGGAGGGGTGGGCCATTAGTGTAAGGTATGCGGGGTTTTAACCCACAAGTCTGCCTTGACAAAGCAGTGTACTTTCTGTTATACTAATACCTTATTAAGAAAGTGACAGAGCGGCAATGTGGCCGGCTTGAAACCGGCTTAGGGGGGTTCAACTCCTCCCTTTCTCGTTAGTGGGGAATTTGAACTTGAACGAAAGCGGGCTCCTCGAATGTGTGGTAGGGGGGTGGGCAGCCATGAAGTCATTCTACGTTTGTTGCTGTTAGCTCTACGCTTAGTACTTCTCGTTTGGCAGCAAATGCTTCTCAAAGAATAAACAAGAACATGATTACAGCGGTTAGAGAGATAAGAGATCCTAGGGAGGAGATGGTGTTTCAGAGTGTATACGCGTCTGGGTAGTCTGAGTATCGGCGCGGCATGCCCGCTAATCCCAGGAAGTGTTGCGGGAAGAATGTTAGGTTTACCCCCACAAACATAACCCCAAAGTGAACTTTAGACCAAGTAGCGTGTAGGGTGTACCCTGTTAGAAGGGGGAATCAATGAACAAATCCTGCTATAATTGCAAATACTGCTCCTATTGACAGGACGTAGTGGAAGTGGGCTACTACGTAGTATGTGTCGTGCAGTGTAATATCAAGGGATGAGTTAGCTAAAACAATGCCGGTTAAGCCCCCAACGGTAAAAAGGAAAATAAAGCCTAATGCTCAGAGAAGGGGGGTGTCTCATTTAATTGCGCCTCCGTGAAGGGTGGCCAGTCAGCTAAATACTTTTACGCCTGTTGGAATCGCAATAATTATTGTGGCGGAGGTAAAGTAAGCACGAGTGTCAACATCTATGCCCACAGTAAATATGTGGTGGGCCCATACAATAAAGCCTAAGAGACCAATCGCCATCATGGCCCACACCATGCCCATGTAGCCGAAAGGTTCTTTTTTCCCAGCGTAATAGGCAACAATGTGAGAAATTATTCCGAAGCCGGGGAGAATCAAAATGTAGACCTCTGGGTGTCCAAAGAATCAAAATAGGTGTTGGTAAAGAATTGGGTCTCCTCCGCCGGCTGGGTCAAAGAAGGTTGTGTTTAGGTTTCGATTTGTAAGCAGCATTGTGATGCCTGCAGCGAGTACGGGGAGGGAGAGAAGTAGTAAAACTGCTGTAATAAGGACTGGTCACACAAACAGGGGGGTTTGGTACTGTGAAATTGGTGGTGGTTTTATATTTAAAATTGTAGTAATAAAGTTAATTGCCCCGAGAATTGAGGAAATCCCTGCAAGGTGGAGGGAAAAAATTGTTAAGTTTACAGATGCCCCTGGGTGTGGGAGGTTTCCTGGTAAAGGGGGGTATACTGTTCAGCCTGTTCCAGGTCCGGGTTTTACTCCTGACGAGGCAAGTAGAAGTAAGAAGGAAGGGGGCAATAATCAGAAGCTTATGTTATTCATTCGAGGGAAAGCCATATCGGGGGCACCGATTATTAAGGGGATTAGCCAATTCCCAAAGCCTCCAATTATAATTGGTATTACTATAAAGAAAATTATTACAAATGCATGAGCAGTAACAATTACATTATAAATCTGGTCGTCCCCTAGTAAGGCCCCGGGTTGACTAAGTTCGGCTCGGATGAGTAGGCTTAAAGCAGTGCCCACTATCCCGGCCCAAGCACCAAATACTAAATAAAGGGTGCCAATGTCTTTATGGTTGGTTGAGAAAAATCATCGGGTGATTGCCACAGGTAAAATGGCTGAGTGTTTAAGCGGTGGATTGTAGCCCCATGCAGAGAGGTTTAACTCCTCTTTTTACCAAGCCTTGAGGTGTTGTCAACACGTTAGATTGCAAATCTTAAGAAGCAGAGTAAAGTCTGCCGGGGCTTTCCCCCGCCTTTTGCTCTCGGCAGGCGGGGGAAAGGCTAGACGGATGCTCGCTGGTTTGGGCACTTAGCTGTTAACTAAGAGTTTGTAGGATCGAGGCCTTCCCGTCTAGATAAGGCTTTAGCTTAATTAAAGTGTCTGTTTTGCATACAGGAGATGTAGGTTAGTGTCCTGCAAGTCTTATCCAGAGGCTGAGAGGTTTTCACTCCCGCTGGGGGCTTTGAAGGCCCCTGGTCTGTATTTTAGCCTAAGCCTCTAGTTAAGGGCTAGAAGTGGTACGATGGCGGGGGTAAGGGGGAGGAGAAAGAGGGTAAGGGCGACGGAGACGGACAGAAGGGCTGTTCCTTTCGTTGTGGTCAGGCGCCAGGGGGTAAGCCCGGCTGTATTATTTGGGGAGATTGTGAGGGCTATGGCGTAGGAAAGACGGAGGTAAAAGTACAGGCTGAGGAGGGCAGTTAGGGCGGCAAAGGTGGCAATAGCGGGGAGGCCTTGCTTAGTTAATTCTTGTAAAATTAATCATTTTGGTATAAATCCGGTTAGAGGGGGTAGTCCTCCCAGGGAAAGTAAGATTAGGGGGAAGAGGGCGGTTAAGGCCGGAGCATTAGCTCAGGCGGTTGCCAGGGAATTAATGTTTTTTGAGTCTGTGTTTTTTAGGGTTAGGAAGGCAGCGGATGTTATGATAATGTAAGTGATGAGGGCGAGGAGTGTAAGGGAGGGGATGAATTGTACGATTAGCATTATTCAGCCCAGGTGGGCGATGGAGGAATATGCTAGAATTTTACGGGTCTGGGTCTGGTTAAGTCCCCCTCACCCACCAACAAGGGTTGATGCAAGGGCTAACATAATTAGAATGGGTTGATTATTAAAGGGGATTTGCAGGAGTAAGGATAGGGGGGCCAACTTCTGTCAGGTGGATATAATTAAGCCAGTGGTTAAATCCAGGCCTTGAAGCACTTCTGGGAGTCATGTGTGTAGGGGTGCGAGGCCAAGTTTTAAGGATAAGGCTAAGATAATAATAGTAGTTGGAACTGGGTGTGTTATTAGTGAAATGTCTCATTGGCCTGTTAGTCAGGCGTTTGTTGTGCTGGCAAATAGAATTGTGGCTGCAGCGGTGGCTTGTGTAAGAAAATATTTTGTTGTTGCTTCCACTGCTCGGGGGTGATGAGATTGCGCTATTAACGGGAGAATTGCTAATGTATTAATTTCCAGGCCTATTCAAGCGAACATTCAATTGGTGCTGGCAAACGTAATTGTAGTGCCTAGCCCAAGAGTGGACAGTAAAATGGATAGGATGTAGGGGTTCATTAGTAAAGGAAGGGGTTTAACCAACATGTTTGGGGTATGGGCCCAAGAGCTTAATTAGCTGACTTTACTAGGAAGTGGTGTAGTGGAAGCACTAAGAGTTTTGATCTCTTCAGGTAGGGTTCAAGTCCCTTCTTTCTAAGGAGCTGGGGGGAGTTTAACCCCCATAATTCACTCTATCAAAGTGGCCCTTTAATTCAGGCACGGCTCCGTGTTAAAACTGGGGAGGGAGGCCGGCTAAGGCTAGGGGAAGGGAGAGATGTCAAATTACGAGGGCTAGTGTAAGGGGGAGAAAATTTTTTCAGATTAAGTGTATTAATTGGTCATATCGGAAGCGCGGGTAGGAGGCTCGGACCCATAAGAACAGCATGGACAATAGGGCGGCCTTAGTTATTAGATTGGCGGCGGTTAGCTCGGGCAGGTGAGGAAAGTGTGAAGCGCCAAAGAATAGTACTGCTGACAGGGTGTTTATGAGCAAGATGTTGGCGTACTCTGCCAGAAAAAATAGGGCGAAGGGTCCGCCAGCATATTCAACATTAAACCCTGAGACCAGCTCGGATTCCCCCTCTGTGAGGTCAAAGGGTGCTCGGTTGGTCTCTGCTAGTGTGGAGATATACCACATTGCGGCCAGAGGCCAGGCTGGGAGTACTAATCATGTTGCCTCTTGGGTAGTAGTAAATATCTGTAAGGTGAAGCCCCCAGTAAAAATAATTGTGCTTAGCAGAATAAGCCCAAGACTTACTTCATAAGAAATTGTTTGGGCGACGGCGCGTAACGCGCCAATTAGGGCATACTTGGAGTTTGATGCTCATCCGGAGCCTAAAATAGAATATACTGCAAGGCTTGAGAGGGCTAAAATGAATAGGATGCTGAGGTTAAGGTTAGTAACCGGGTGGGGGAGGGGCATTGGGGCTCATAAAATGAGGGCCAGGGTTAGGGCTAGTATGGGGGCGATGAGGAATAAAAGGGGGGAGGAAGAGGAGGGACGAACTGGTTCTTTAATAAATAGTTTTACACCATCTGCGATGGGCTGGAGGAGCCCATATGGGCCCACAACATTCGGGCCCTTTCGAAGTTGTATGTAGCCTAATACTTTTCGTTCAACTAAGGTTAAAAATGCGACTGCCAGCAGGACGGGGATAATATATGCCAGGGGGTTGAGGATGTGGGTAAAAATAGTTGACAGCATAGTTAAGGAGAGGAGTTGAACCTCTGTTCAAAGGGCTTAGGTCTTTTGCATATTTCCGGGCTCTGCCACCTTAACTTGTCCTTTTCTTGGACTAAATAAACAGCCCCGTTACCCTATTTAGTGGGTAGCATAAGGTGGGGGGAGGGCTTACTTTAAGCATGGGCCCTCTCTTCTCGGTCCTTTCGTACTAGAAAAGAGCATTTATCATAGATAGAAACTGACCTGGATTTCTCCGGTCTGAACTCAGATCACGTAGGACTTTAATCGTTGAACAAACGAACCCTTAATAGCGGCTGCACCATTAGGATGTCCTGATCCAACATCGAGGTCGTAAACCCCCTTGTCGATATGGGCTCTAGAAGGGGATTGCGCTGTTATCCCTAGGGTAACTGGGTCCGTTGATCGGCTTTGCCGGATCTTTTTGGTCAGAATTTCTGTTTGTTAGACCTGTCGGTCTTGCTTTAGGGTAAGCTCCCCTTTCCACGTGGGGGGTTCTTGTTCCCCCGCGGTCGCCCCAACCAAAGACAGGAGAGCAGGGGCGCACTTGGTTTGTTCCTATTTACTTAGGTACTTTAACATGGTCTGCTCTTGTGTCTTAAGCTCCATAGGGTCTTCTCGTCTTATGTGGGTATGTCCGCTTCTGCACGAACAGATCAATTTCATTGACCAAAGGGAGGAGACAGATAAGCCCTCGTTATGCCATTCATACAGGTCTCTATTTAAAAGACAAGTGATTACGCTACCTTCGCACGGTCAAAATACCGCGGCCGTTAAACTTTTAGTCACAGGGCAGGCGGGACCTCTTATACTGGGTGGGCAAGAGGCGATGTTTTTGGTAAACAGGCGAGGCTAGTGTTTGCCGAGTTCCTTCTTCCTTTTTAAGTCTTTCCCTGAGCACTCCTGTGTGGGGCTAACGTTGTGTGTGTGGTTGGTTTTCCAGTTTAATTGTTGGGGTTTTCCAATGCCCTCTTTGGTGGGGGCGGGTAATTTTCAGTCGGGGTCCGTTCTGAGATACACAGGTGCAGGGAGAGGGCCTAGGCCCTCTTATTACTCATATTAGCAGTGTCTCTTCCATGGTTGCATGGAGTGGCCCAATCGGGGGCAGGGGTTTAAGATATTTTATCGGGATTGGTATGTTAGGTACTTGAGCTTTAACGCTTTCTTTAGGGTTGGCTGCTTTTAGGCCCACCTTGGTACTGTTTTTGACGAGTATAATCTTTAGCCTTCTGTAAAAGTTGTGTCTTTTTTCAAGAGAGCTGTACCTCTCTTGACTAGGTCCTTAGAGCATTCTTTATGGCCGGACGGGGGCAATTAGCCTTGTTTGGCAGAAGAATTAATAAGGGCTGAACTTCTATTCATTTCTTGGGCAACCAGCTATTATTAAGCTCGGTAGGTCTATCACCTCTACTCGGAGTTCTTCCCACTCTTTTGCCACAGAGACGGGTTTGTCCTAAAAGACTGTCTCGGAGTAGCTCGCTTAATTTCGGGGTTTCAAACTAAAAGTCTTTTTGCTTGAGGGGGTCTTGCTAGGTCATGATGCAAAGGTACGAGGGCTAGGCTCTGCTTTTCTACTTAACTGGGCTTTTTCATAGCTCTTTCAGCTTTCCCTTGCGGTACTTTCTCTATCGCGCCGAGGTGTCCTTTTCTGTCTCCCGTACTTAGGGGGAAAAATGGTTTAATTAATTTTGAGTCTTGTCTTTAGGGGTAGGGATGTGGGTTGTTGGGGTTTTTGGGTGGGCTAGCTTTTGGGGCGTTCAGTGCGACCCGGTTTGCACGGGTGTCTTCTCGGTGTAAGGGAGATGCTGTTCTATTTAGCTACGCGCTGGGTTTTCCAAGCGCACCTTCCGGTACGCTTACCATGTTACGACTTGCCTCCCCTTGGTGTGTTTCAAACATATTATGTATGGAGCGTGGTTAGTCGGGGAGAGTGACGGGCGGTGTGTGCGCGCTTCAGGGCCAGTTTCAGAGAGGCACTCTGCTCCTCTCTTACTGCTAAATCCTCCTTTAGGTGTGATTTCATTACATCTTCCGTATTTACTGGTTCAGTAAATGTAGCCCATTTCTTCCCTTCTCGTACGCTACACCTCGACCTGACGTTTTGGGCTCTGCCAATTTTGCTTACTATTAATCCTTCACAGGGTAAGCTGACGACGGCGGTATATAGGCGGGAAGAACAAGAGAAGGTGAGGTTAAACGGGGAGTATCGGTTCTAGAACAGGCTCCTCTAGGGGGGTCTAAAGCACCGCCAAGTCCTTTGGGTTTTAAGCTGGGGCTCGTTGTTCCCTGGCGAGCAGTGGGGTGGGGGATTGCTTTTGTTTACGACTAAGCATAGTGGGGTATCTAATCCCAGTTTGTGTCTTAGCTTTCGTGGGTTCAATAGTCTTAAAGCTACTTTCGTTAGTGGGCTTCTTGTCTTCATGTGCTTATAACAGCTCTGAAGATGTTCGGCTTTAGTCTAATTTTAAATTAACCACTCTTTACGCCGTGATCTATCAACTTGAGCCCCTCGTATAACCGCGGTGGCTGGCACGAGTTTAACCGGCTCTCTTGATCTTAACTAAGTCAAGCTTGCACTTATAGCTTAATGTTTATTACTGCTGTGTTCCCGTGGGGGTGTGGCCGAGCAAGGTGTTGTGGGCTAACGTAGGGTTGTGCCTAATACCTGCTCCTATTTCCCCTTTTTGGGGGCGAGGTAGGGCATTCTCACAGGATTGCGGAGACTTGCATGTATAAATTTGATCAAAGCTGATAGTAAAGTCAGGACCAAGCTTTTATGCTTACGAGGCTTTCCAGGGCCTATCCTAACATCTTCAGTGTTATGCTTTAGTTAAGCTACGTTAGC